TTCCAACCCATTTTAGTAGAAGGACATGCTATTTGTTTACATCCATTAGTTTGTAAGGGATTCAATGCAGACTTTGATGGGGATCAAATGGCTGTTCATGTACCTTTATCTTTAGAGGCTCAAGCAGAGGCCCGTTTACTTATGTTTTCTCATACGAATCTTTTGTCTCCAGCTATTGGAGATCCCATTTCCGTACCAACTCAAGATATGCTGATTGGGCTTTATGTATTAACGAGTGGGAATCAACGAGGTATTTGTGCAAATAGGTATAATCCATGGAATTACAGAAATTCCCAAAATGAAAGAATTGACGATAATAACTATAAATATACAAAAGAAAAAGAGCCCTTTTTTTGTAATTCTTATGATGCAATTGGAGCTTATCGGCAGAAAAGAATCCATTTAGATAGTCCTTTGTGGCTCCGGTGGCGACTAGATCAACGCGTTATTACTTTAAGAGAAGCTCCCATCGAAGTTCACTATGAATCTTCGGGTACCTATCATGAGATTTATGGACATTTACTAATAGTAAGAAGTATAAAAAAAGAAATTCTTTGTATATATGTTCGAACCAGTGTTGGTCATATTTCTCTTTATCGAGAAATCGAAGAAGCTATACAAGGGTTTTCCGGGCCTGCTCATATGGTACCGAATCATATGGTATCCAAGGTAAGTAGTAGTTCTATGAAACCAGTGTGAATTCGAGTCCCTCCGGTTCAACTAGGACCATAATTTCTGAATTTCTACGCGAATCAAGATCGAGAAAAGGAAGTTTTCCAATCATTGACTCAAATCCATTGTCAAACCCTACTCATCAGAATATGGAGGTACTTATTATGGCAGAACGGGCCGATCTGGTCTTTCGCAATAAAGTGATAGATGGAACTGCCATTAAACGACTTATTAGTAGATTAATAGATCACTTCGGAATGGCATATACATCACATATCCTGGATCAAGTAAAGACTCTGGGGTTCCGGCAAGCCACTGCTACATCCATTTCATTAGGAATTGATGATCTTTTAACAATACCTTCTAAGGGATGGCTAGTCCAAGATGCTGAACAACAAAGGTTAATTGTGGAAAAACACCATCATTATGGAAATGTACACGCGGTAGAAAAATTACGACAATCTATTGAGATATGGTATGCTACAAGTGAATATTTGCGACAAGAAATGAATCGTAATTTTCGGATGACTGATCCTTTTAATCCAGTCCATATGATGTCCTTTTCGGGAGCTAGAGGAAATGCATCTCAAGTCCACCAATTAGTAGGTATGAGAGGATTAATGTCGGACCCACAAGGACAAATGATTGATTTACCTATTCAAAGCAATTTGCGTGAGGGATTGTCTTTAACAGAATATATCATTTCTTGTTACGGAGCCCGCAAAGGAGTTGTGGATACTGCTGTACGAACCTCGGATGCTGGATATCTTACACGCAGACTTGTTGAAGTAGTTCAACACATTGTTGTACGTAGAACAGACTGTGGCACCATCCAAGGGATTTATGTAAGTCCTCGAAATGGGATGATGTCGGAAAGAATTTTTATCCAAACATTGATTGGCCGTGTATTAGCAGACGCTATATATATAGGATCACGATGTATTGCCGTTCGAAATCAAGATATTGGTATTGGACTTGTCAATCGATTCATAACCTTTCAAACACAACCCATCTCTATTCGAACTCCCTTTACTTGTAAGAGTACGTCTTGGATCTGTCGATTATGTTATGGCCGGAGCCCTACTCATGGCGACCTCGTCGAATTGGGAGAAGCTGTGGGTATTATTGCGGGTCAATCTATTGGGGAACCCGGCACTCAACTAACATTAAGAACTTTTCACACCGGTGGAGTATTCACAGGGGGCACTGCAGAACATGTACGAGCTCCCTCTAATGGAAAAATCAAATTCAATGAGGATTTGGTTCATCCCACACGTACACGTCACGGGCATCCCGCTTTTATATGTTCTAGAGACTTGTATGTAACTATTGAGAGTGAAGATATTAGACATAACGTGACTATTCCACCAAAAAGTTTTATTTTAGTTCAAAACGATCAATATGTAGAATCAGAACAAGTGATTGCTGAGATTCGCGCGGGAACATACACTTTTCATTTTAAAGAGAGGGTTCGAAAACATATTTATTCTGACTCAGAGGGGGAAATGCACTGGAGTACCGATGTATATCATGCACCCGATTTTACATATAGTAATGTGCACCTCTTACCAAAAACAAGTCATTTATGGATATTATCGGGAGGCTCGTACAAATCCAGTGTAGTCCCTTTTTCAATCCATAAAGATCAAGATCAAGCGAACGTTTATTTTCTTTCTGCCAAAGGAAAAGCTAGAAATAGCTTTTCAGTAAATACAGTAAATAATAATCAAGGGAAACACAAATTCTTTACTTCGGGTCTTTCTGGTAAAAAAGAAATCAGTATTCCTTATTATTCAGAATTTAATCGAATCATAGATAGAGATCATTC